TACGTGCATCATTAACCACTGGGATTGTAGAGCAGGCACTAATATTGCGGATTGATGCATTTCAGTTGAAAGACCCGAAGTGGCAAAGCCTTGGGTAAAAATAGCGCTTGGCGCGGTTATTGCGCTTAAATCATTTTTATGGTTCCCTATTTTAGGAACCATATGAATAATGGAGAAACTCCATGAAAGGAACATTAATGATTCATATAAATCACTTAACGGGAAATGTCTCGAATAAATCCAACGAGTAACTAATAATCCTGTTATACAGAAAAAAGTGGCTATCATGCCCTTTTCTGACGGATCACATAGTCCTACGATTTCATGGACTAATAAAGTCACCAAATAAATCGTAATGACAATTGAAATGATCGAAAAAGAGATGTGAGTGAATATATGTTCTAAAGTCGCAAATATCATAAAAAAAAATCATTAAAAAAAAGAGGGGTCCCTCAATTACGGAATGTAAATTCCGAATTAAATTCATTATAGGATCTAATGTGTCCTTTTTAGAGGATGCCGCCACTCGGACTCGAACCGAGATGCTCTAGCACTGCTTCCTAAGAGCAGCGTGTCTACCGATTTCACCATGGCGGCTTGATCGAAATAATAATAGCCCATATGATGTTCAATCGTCGAGATTGAAAGATTCAATGCAATATATTTTAGGAAACGTTAGAATCGATGAATAAAGACTCGTTCAAATGAATATTTGAACTTCAATAATCCTTAGTATCCCGATATGGTGTCATTTTTAACAACAGGCTTTCACGTAGTATAAGTTCTTCTGGAACAGTTGGAACTAGATGGTTATGTCCTCAGTTGAGGTCTAGAACTAAGAATTGTCCCTTTTTTATATAATTTTTTGATGATTCATTTCTCATTTATCTGATTTCATGGATCGGAAATGAAAAAAGATTCATTTTTCACTGAACAAAAGAAAATAAATAGGATTTTTTATGTATCACAATTGGATAACTACATCCAAGGGATTTCTATAAATATTTAGATAGTTTGGTATCAAAACTGTATTAATGGTTGGGATCCTCATTGTATACATAATTCGTGTGAGGATTTACCGAACCAATTAGGTATTGGGCTGCACATAAAACAAAAGAGTTTCAATCTCTATTGGAATTCTACGCTATGTACTTTACTTATAAATAAAGTATATTCTATATAAAATAGATTGATCGATCCTACGGTCCAAACATAGGATCTATTTTGGATTAAGGAAGATTGAATTATTCTTCGTACATAAATATCGACCTAAAGGGGATCCGGGGAGTTTTTATTGATTGGGTCGAAACAAGAGGGAATCTATGTAGTGATTCGGAGAGTTACAAAGCAAAGTCTTAAAATATATATTTCAATCAATTAGTTTCAAGGATCCATTCATTTTTACTACTGTCGTTCATACTTGTTTCAGATCTTCCAAAAATCTTAATGATGTATAACTATTGGAGATACATAATCGAATAAACTTCTTCCTAAAAAAAGAAACTTCTTCCTAAAAAAAATCTTTTTTTTGGGGGGGGGGAAATAACAACCCCCATCTCGCGAATTATCAAAATCTACTATAATGAAAAGTGAAACCTTGTATTTTGTGTTTAACTATTTCTTTTTTGTTGTTGTTTGAAAAACAACAACAAAAAAGAAATAGTACCGTTCTTAGAACCCAATAGACAGAATAATTCTTATTCTACATACCACAACAGCCGGTTCAGTTCTATCTCATATAGATGAGTTCAAAACATTAGTTAATGTGAATTATTCATCTTATAAATCATCCAATTCATCGAGTCATGTCGATTCAGATTATTCCAAGGCTTTATTACTTGTTTGTCGCACAAAAAAACTTTTTGAATGCCCGGTAGAAATAGATTTAGCTAAAGATAAAGCTTTTACCGCCGCCCAATATCCCTTTTTCTTCCAAATATTTCTACGAATACGCTTTTTTGAGATAGAAGTACGTTTCTTTGGAACCGCCATTTTAAAATAAAGAAGTTACTTTTATAGTTGGATGTGAAAGACATGTATTGTTCAAAATGGATCGTTCTTGCTATTCATTATCTATATTTATTCCATAGCGGATACTTCCTTCATAACATACAAAAATATAGATACGTGTGCATCACATAGAGTACACTAGGGATAAAAAAAGAAATAGAAAAAAGAAAAACGATTTTCAAAGGAATTTTTTTTTGTTCCACATCTCTATTACATACAATGCCCGAAGAAAGAAGAATTCGTACTAATTTGTACCTTCATATCTTCATTCCGATCTATGTCTATGAGGTCCGCTACCATAGAAATCGAACCGGTTGTTGTTGATAAGAATCAAAAAGGGTTCCAATTCATATCTCAATCTCAGTCTATTTATATCTCGTTGTCTTACATTGAATAAATCGAAAAGCTTAAGAATCCTTACCTAATTTAAGAAAATAATAATTTAAAATTTTTCTATTAATTGACCAAGCTCGAGGATAGAGTACGATTGGTAGTTAATCTGTTAAACGATACATTACTTGAGAAAGGTAATTTTAGTAATCTCTTATTTCAGTTCTATGCGAAGTGACGAGTATCATAGGATTTCCTATAAACATAAGTTTATTTTATTGGAATAGAAGCCAATCAATCAGTTCTACAATGAATTAATTAATGACTCCGAATAAACTAACTAAAATAACTAGTATTTTATTGGGTCGAGTTATTGGCGGATTCTATGATCCATATCCCAATAGAGTACTTTTACCTTTTTTTGGTGTCATTCCTTTTCCTTACTATTTACTATATGGATATCAATCGCCGTAATAGTGGAATGATTGAAAATCTCATATTCTTTCTTTATCTTAATAAATATCTTAGTTAATAACTAAATGGTCAGTTTTAACCAGTGACTTGGTCATTTGAACAATTGTAACTTCTTGATTTAAATTTCTTTTTATTCAATACGATATTTGGGAAAGAATCGGAATAATTAAGAATTCAAAATCCTATTTGAGTTCTTTTCTATCTTGATTTTTATTTATTTATTTGACTTCCGAAAGAGAGAAGAGCTGGTGAATCGGAAACAATTAATAAGAATAAAAAAAGTTTGATTTTCTTATGGAACATACATATCAATATGCATGGATCATACCTTTCGTTCCACTTCCAGTTACTATGTCAATAGGATGGGGACTTCTGCTTGTTCCGACTGCAACAAAAAATCTTCGTCGTATGTGGGCTTTTCCTAGTGTTTCATTGCTAAGTATAGTTATGGTTTTTTCGGCCGATCTGTCTATTCAGCAAATCAATGGCAGTTCTATCTATCAATTTCTATGTTCTTGGACCATCAATAATGATTTTTCTTTAGAGTTCGGCCACTTGATCGACCCACTTACTTCTATTATGTCAATACTAATCACTACTGTTGGAATCATGGTTCTTATTTATAGTGACAATTATATGTCTCATGATCAAGGATATTTGAGATTTTTTGCTTATATGAGTTTTTCCAATACTTCTATGTTGGGATTAGTTACTAGTTCCAATTTGATACAAATTCATATTTTTTGGGAACTGGTGGGAATGTGTTCGTATCTATTAATAGGTTTTTGGTTCACACGACCAATTGCAGCCAATGCTTGTCAAAAAGCGTTTGTAACTAATCGTGTAGGGGATTTTGGTTTATTATTAGGAATCTTAGGTTTTTATTGGATAACAGGTAGTTTGGAATTTCGGGATTTGTTCGAAATCTTCAATAACTTGATCCATAATAATGGGGTCAATTCTTTATTTGCTACTCTGTGTGCCTCCCTATTATTCCTTGGTGCAGTTGCTAAATCCGCACAATTTCCCCTTCATGTATGGTTACCTGATGCCATGGAGGGGCCCACTCCTATTTCGGCTCTTATACATGCTGCTACTATGGTAGCAGCGGGAATTTTTCTTGTCGCTCGGCTTCTTCCCCTTTTCACAGTCATACCTTACATAATGAATCTCATTTCTTTGCTAGGTATAATAACGGTACTATTAGGAGCTACTTTAGCTCTTGCTCAAAAAGACATTAAGAGAAGTTTAGCCTATTCTACAATGTCTCAATTGGGTTATATTATGTTAGCTCCAGGGATAGGTTCTTATCGAGCTGCTTTATTCCATTTAATCACTCATGCCTATTCGAAAGCATTATTGTTTTTAGGATCCGGATCGATTATTCATTCAATGGAACCCATTGTTGGATATTCTCCAGATAAAAGTCAGAACATGGTTCTTATGGGTGGTTTAACCAAATATGTGCCAATTACAAAAACTACTTTTTTATTAGGTACACTTTCTCTTTGTGGTATTCCACCTCTTGCTTGTTTTTGGTCCAAAGATGAAATTCTTAATGATAGTTGGTTGTATTCACCGATTTTCGCGATAATAGCCTGTTCCACAGCAGGATTAACTGCATTTTATATGTTTCGGATGTATTTACTTACTTTTGAGGGGCATTTACACGTTCGGTTTCAAAATTACAGTGGCACTAAAAATAGCTCGTTCTCTTCAATATCTATATGGGGAAAAGAAGGACCGAAACCAGTTAACAAAAATGTACTTTTCTCAGTAATGAATAATAATAAAAAGGTTTCCCTTTTTTCGAAGAAGATATATCAAATTGATGGGAATATACGAAATTTGATGCGATCCTTTAGTACTCATTTTGACAATAAAGACACTTCCATGTATCCCTGTGAATCGGACAATACTATGCTATTTTCTCTACTTGTATTGGTCCTATTTACTTTGTTTGTTGGATCCATAGGAATTCCTTTCGATCAAGTAGGAATGGATTTGGATATATTATCGAAATGGTTAATCCCATCGATAAACCTTTTACATCAAAATTCGAACTATTCTGTGGATTGGTATGAATTTGTGACAAATGCAATTTATTCAGTCAGTATAGCCTATTTCGGAATATTCATAGCGTCTCTTTTATATGGGTCTGTTTATTCATCTTTTCAGAATTTAGA